CGAGTCAATGCAGAGGAAATGAATACATTTCTATACTATTTAGTAAGTGAAATATATAAAACATAATCCGGATTATGCCAATCACTTATTCTACTGGATCTTACGGAGCCTGTTCATATCATACACGACATGATCGGGTCTGATCATAGAAAAGATTCTCTTCAAACGAACCGGCCTATCTTCTGTATGGGGCTTACGCGGTGGTTGGAACAAAGACACATTTTTTTGTTGTGAATTCAAATGTGGCAGATAGATAAGGACATATATCTGCAAGGCCCGATCAATAGTTCAAGTCACACACTCCCATAATCCATTTTATCTTCGGAAAATTCACTTCAACTATGAGTGTCAAAAAAATAATACATTTTTGTAGAGTTGAAGAGAAATATCCCAATACATGTCTTATTTTTTTTTTCAATAATCCATATTTGTAGCAATGAAATACTAGTGTTCCTACCCCAAGTGATAGATGATTGATTACAAGATGGTATATATTCTTTATAAAGGACCAGAAATACCTTGCTTACGTATCATTGGGAAGTGCATTAACATAAATACGGCGGTAAGAAGAGGTAATACAAAAGTGTGTAAACTATAAAAACGAGTCAAAGTGGATTGTCCTACACTAGCACTTCCGCGTAATAACTCTACCAGAGGCGAGCCTATTACAGGAATAGCGTCTGGTACGCCCGTTACAATTTTTACTGCCCAATAACCAATTTGGTCCCGAGGTAAGGAATAACCAGTTACACCAAAAGATGCGGTCAATACACCCAAAACCACACCTGTAACCCAAGTCAATTCACGAGGTTTTTTAAAGCCGCCGGTGAGATACACGCGAAATACGTGCAGGATCATCATTAGGACCATCATACTTGCCGACCATCGATGAACTGATCGGATTAACCAACCAAAATTAGCTTCAGTCATTATATATTGAACAGAAGCAAAGGCCTCCGTAACGGTCGGACGATAATAAAAAGTCATAGCAAACCCGGTAGCTACTTGTACTAAAAAACAAGTAAGCGTAATTCCCCCTAGACAATAAAATATGTTGACGTGAGGAGGAACATATTTACTAGTTATATCATCGGCAATTGCCTGAATCTCAAGACGTTCTTCGAACCAATCATAGATTTTATTGAGATAGGTAAATCAAGGGGACCCCCCCGGAGAACCATATATGAAAATTTCATCTCGTACGGCTCAAACAAAAACACCCAAATACTAGTTCTAACGGATGTGTGTAATATAAAGTTTGAAATTTATTAATTCTATGATTTATGATTCAATTTTTTTTTGAAGATACTAAAGAATAAAAATCCGAAAGCTCTTCTTTGTGGTTATAATGCCAAAAAATCAAGTCGGCTCATTCGTCTATATATTGATCGTTATAGGCCTCTTGAATCTTCTATTTACCTATTTTCTTTGGTGTTATTTATGTGTAATGCGGCTTTACTGCTGTTTTCTTTATTATTGATAGGAATTCTCTTGTTAAGACCCTATGAATTGATTAAAACCTCAGATTCATACTAAAACCACGATGATTCAATAAAACCCTTTCAAACTAAGTCTAAGTCCCAAAATTCCCTGAGTAAGAACCATTGGATCATCACTTATTCAATGAATAGATATAATGACTAAAAATCCAAACCAAAGAAACCTTTGTTTTGTCCTTTGATCAAAATAAGCATAAACGAAAGTTTGAAAGAATAAAAATATTTCTATTTATAACTTCTAACTCTTTGAAAAAAATTTTTGAAGTCCGGACACGAGGTCTGACTATTAAGTATGAATCATAGTTCTAATAGTAATCTATTTCATATATTCCGTGCTCCAGATACTAGAATGAATATCCGACGAAGTAAAACCATCTCTATCAAGATGACAGACCCATTCTCTGTACTATCCATAGGATCATTTATACCAAGTCACACACTCATATTCCGGAAATACAGAAACAAAGAAATTCCACGGTCAAACTACCAAAATAGAATGGGATAAAAATCAGAAACCTAAACGCTTCACTTTGTATTGAAAAAGCCAGTTAATGGTTCTTGTGAATCTAATTCATTGAAATTCCATCCAGTAAAATGGAAGAATTATAAATCTCCAAAATAATAGATAGGAATATCGCGAATAGAGCCATTGCGAGACCCATCAAAGGAGTAGTTCCCCACCCAGGAGCTACTTTACCATATTCTGAATTCAATGGTTTCAATAAACTCCCCGCATTAGTTCGTTTTGGGCGGCCAGATCTAGAACTACCTTCAACGGTTTGTGTAGCCATAATATTTTATATTCAGTAAGATCTGTTGACTTTGTATACCATTCCGTTGTAAATAAATGATCTTATCATAGATCCATTGTGGTCTTAAAACTTTATAATGTCTTAAAACTATATAATCATGGAAACAGCAACCCTAGTTGCCATCTTTTTATCTGGTTTACTTGTAAGTTTTACTGGGTACGCCTTATATACTGCTTTTGGGCAACCCTCTCAACAACTAAGAGATCCATTCGAGGAACACGGGGACTAGTTGAAGTACGGATCCTCCAAATATTGGGAGGATCCGTACTTCAATTGAGATAATGACAAATCATTTCACCTTTTTAGTTGGAACTTTAGGCGGGTCTCGAAAAAAGATAGCGAAAAAAATTATTCCTAGAGTTGAGACTAAAAGGAATGTATAAACCAATGCTTCCATAGATTCGATCGTGGTTTACAATTATAGCTTCCATACCTGTTTATTTGGGATCGTCTCCCGGATAAATAAAGAACAAGAGTCAAAGAAAAGGCAGTGATTCAAATCAAGATTTATCTGGTACCCCATCTCAAAATCACAAAAAGAAAATAAAAATGAAAAGTAACAAGTAAGAAGTAACAAAGCATATTGTATCAGACTACTTGTCTTCTTGTAGTTGGATCTCCAAGTTTTTGGAATGCTCCAAATTCCACTTGAGCATCTAAATCTGGATCAATACCAGCAAAAACATCTCGAAACAAGGTTCTAGCACCATGCCAAATGTGTCCGAAGAAGAAGAGCAAAGCAAACGAAGCATGTCCAAAAGTAAACCAACCCCGTGGACTGCTACGAAAAACACCATCGGATTTCAAAGTAGCACGATCTAATTCAAAAATCTCACCCAATTGAGCACGTCTAGCATATTTTTTCACAGTAGCGGGATCGCTATAACTGACTCCGTTGAGTTCGCCGCCATAGAACTCGACAGTTACACCTACTTGTTCGACACTATATTTAGATTCCGCCCTTCTAAAAGGAACATCGGCTCTAACAATTCCGTCTCCGTCTACCAAAACAACCGGAAATGTTTCAAAAAAAGTAGGCATACGACGTACAAAAAGTTCGCGCCCCTCTTTATCTCTAAAGATAGGATGTCCTAACCACCCAACAGCTATTCCATCCCCGTTGTCCATTGAGCCCGCTCTGAATAACCCCCCCTTTGCCGGATTATTGCCGATGTAATCATAAAAAGCTAGTTTTTCGGGAATTTTAGACCAAGCTTCAGATAAACTTTGATTTTCAGCCAACCCAGCACCAATTCTTCGATATATTTCTTGTTGGAAGTATCCTTGATCCCATTGATAACGAGTGGGACCAAATAATTCAATCGGGGTAGTTGCTGAACCATACCACATAGTTCCAGCAACTACAAAAGCGGCAAAAAAGACAGCAGCAATACTACTGGAAAGGACGGTTTCAATATTTCCCATACGTAATCCTTTGTATAGGCGTTGAGGTGGACGTACACTAAGATGGAATAGACCCGCCAATATGCCCAAGGTCCCTGCTGCAATATGATGAGAGGCTATTCCTCCCGGAACAAAAGGATCAAAACCCTCCACACCCCACGCTGGATTTACGGATTGTACCCTTCCAGTTAGTCCATAAGGATCGGACACCCATATTCCAGGACCATACAATCCTGTTACATGAAATGCACCAAAACCAAAGCAAGCCACCCCTGATAGAAATAAATGAATTCCAAAGATCTTAGGCAAATCCAAAGAGGGTTTTCCTGTACGTTCATCAGTAAATATTTCTAGATCCCAATACACCCAATGCCAGATAGCTGCCAAAAAGCACAAGCCCGAAAACACAATATGTGCCCCGGCCACACCTTCGTAACTCCAAATACCCGGATTCGTTACAGTACCCCCTGTGATACTCCAACCGCCCCATGAATTGGTTATTCCTAAACGAGTCATGAAGGGTATAACGAACATACCCTGTCTCCACATTGGATCAAGAACAGGATCAGAAGGATCAAAAACTGCTAATTCGTATAGAGCCATCGAACCGGCCCAACCAGCAACCAGAGCTGTATGCATTATATGGACAGAAATCAAACGACCGGGATCATTCAATACGACGGTATGAACACGATACCAAGGCAAACCCATGGAAATACCCCTTTATCAATGAAAAATAGACACAATGTAACTTTATTGCATTGGAAAAAACTATGCTGTGGACCCTCTTTTTAGTGGATTATCTTGGGGAAATAATTAATATTTGTTTGATTTGTTTGATTCTTTTCAATTACTTTTAGTAATAATGAAACTATTTTGTTCGTAGGAACAAAAAGAAGCAGATCTATTCTACACCCGATAAGTACCAATACGCAATGGTAGGGGAGTTGATACCATTTTATATGAGTGAATGCATATATATATTTGTTCATCATTCAAAGGACTTATTTGTAATAATTTTCCTTTATTCATTTTGTCTTCTTTATCTTTTTTTATAAACTTAGTCAATCTATGGATAAAATATGATAAAGGCCAATATTAGTAGGACACTAAATCCATTGTTACGCTTTCACATCAAAGTGAGATATAGTACTTAATTTTTCTTTTATTTAATGCCTATTGGTGTTCCAAGAGTACCTTTTCGAAGTCCTGGAGAGGAAGATGCATTGTGGATTGACGTATAGTGCGACTTGTCAGATATATTGGGTCATATGGTATTTCCCCATTCTCTTTCCCGATCGAGATATCCTCCCCTTCGCCCAAGAAAGATTGATTGAATTATCAAAAATTTGGAGCGTGAAGTTCAATTAGATCCATTTTTTCGGGAGGGTATACAGATTAATATTATCAATTAGAATAATTTATGGTTATCTTGGTTAGGCCAATAAAATGAAGTATCCAGGCTCCGTTTAGAAAAAAACCGGTAAAAAATCTATTTATGATTACTATTTCTATCATATTCTATTTCTTTATATATTTATAATAGAAGTGATCTCAAACTGTTAATCAATCGAGTAATATGATGAATGCATTGAATATCTGTTGTAAGACATGAAATAAATTGTAAAAAGGAAGTCGTAGCAAAAGGACGTGGTATTGGGGCATTTGTCATATATGTGCAAATCCAAATCGGGCGGATCTTTACTCGGAGTAGAGCATAAACCTAAAAAAATTGAAGAAGCCCATTCAGAAACAAGAAAATTACATCGCGATTGAGATTGTATCTCGATGAAACAATACATCAATGAAAAGTTAGTTAGATAAATTTAGTAATTTTTTTTTATAGATAAACAAAACAGGCCAAAACCCATCTTTTTTGAAAAATGAAAGAAAAGCCCCTTTTTATAAGTTAAAAGCCTGGTATGAAAAAAAAAAAAAAAAAAAGAAAGCGCTAGAATCTACATCTACACATTGATTCTTTTTTTTTTTTTCGTTATTTTTGTTGAACCGTATGCATCAAAAGGTGCATGTACGGTTTCTAAGGGATACAACTTTATCCCAATCAACCGACTTTATCGAGAAAGATTACTTTTTTTAGGCCAAGGGGTTGATAGCGAGATCTCGAATCAACTTATTGGTCTTATGGTATATCTCAGTATAGAGGATGATACCAAAGATCTATATTTGTTTATAAATTCTCCTGGCGGATGGGTAATACCCGGAGTAGCTATTTATGATACTATGCAATTTGTGCGACCAGATATACAGACAATATGCATGGGATTAGCTGCTTCAATGGGATCTTTTATTCTGGTCGGAGGAGAAATTACCAAACGTCTAGCATTCCCTCACGCTTGGCGCCAATGAGTTTTTTATTTGATTTGAGAGAAAAAAGAAGACTATGCCTTCGCGCTATATGAAATATTAATATTAAGTAATAATAGCATGGCACTTCGAATTCGATATGATAAATTTTTTTAACCCTTAAATTATGTATCGAAAGAGTAGTATGAGATAAAAGGTATTTCCGATTAATCTATCGGGAGGCCTATTTCAGCGTCACAAACTTTTTTGTTTTCACGCCGGGAGGCTCTTAACAATATTTAGGTTATGAAAGAATATGAAAATAAAAAAAATCTTGTTTTTTTATTTGAAAAAAAAAAAAAAGAAACTTTGGGATTGCTAAATAACAGACGAAATAAATATATAAAGCAACGGAGCCATCATAGTATTTTTGAACTACTCCAAAAACAAAAAGAAGGGTGGTTATTGGATCATTTACCAACCCGAGTCTGATAGACCCTATATTTAATTTATTTGATATTTAAGTAAGGTAAAAACGAATTCCATTATAGAGCCGTATGCAATGCGTAAAAGATGCCTGTACGGTTGTTCAATTATATATTTTATTATTCTTTATCTCTTCACCTTATCATCATGCGAGATAGAATAAACATTTATTATGTTATATCATCAGGGTAATGATCCATCAACCTGCTAGTTCTTTTTATGAGGCACAGACGGGAGAATTTATCTTGGAAGCGGAAGAACTTTTGAAGATGCGCGAAACCATCACAAGGGTTTATGTACAAAGGACAGGCAAACCCTTATGGGTTGTATCCGAAGATATGGAAAGAGATGTTTTTATGTCAGCAACAGAAGCCCAAGCTCATGGAATTGTTGATCTTGTAGCGACTGAATAAAAAAGAAAAAATAACAAAAATTTCAGACGAATTGGTGATTTGAGATTTTATCTTCTTACCGGATTTAATATTCTATTCATTAATCTATTAATATAGAAATAAAATAATTCATAATCATCCGGTTAAGATCGATCTAAACCAGCCCATTATGTATATGATTCAATATGCCAACTATTAAACAACTTATTAGAAACACAAGACAGCCAATCAGAAATGTCACGAAATCCCCCGCTCTTGGGGGATGTCCTCAGCGACGAGGAACATGTACTAGGGTGTATGTGCGACTCGTTCAGATCATGGGCTAGGACAAAAGAAAGAAAACAATTGATCCAGTATCAACGATCAGTACCAGTGAATAGACTAGAATGGAAGAACTCCATTCAATATCTAAAAATAAAAAAGATCTATCCTTCTATTGTGGTATCAAATGTATGGTTTCCGTTGGTGCAAATCCAATCAACTCCGTTTTAAATTTAAGATGAGAAAGAATTCTCCATTGATAGCAAATGATATCCATTAAGCAGGGGAAATACTATTTTAAAAAGCAGAAAAATTATGCCTTACTCTTGCAAGAACGGACTAACAGGGTCAGCTACTCAGCTAATCTTCATAATTAAATACCGTTACTGTATAAGCAGATCTCATTGTGAAAGACCTCGTACTGGATAATTATGGGTAGAGCCAAAGAGTGTGAACTGTACAAGTTAACAATAACATTGATTAAATGAAAGAAGGGCTCCGGTGTATAGAGAGGACCTCACCGTTTAAGAAGTAACCATAGAAACGATGGAACCCACTATATCCATTTATATTTACTACTTTTATGTGTTTTTGATACCTAATATCAATACAATTTTTTCTAGGCATTTCACCTAGAAAAAAAAAAAAAAAAAAAATAGTGGTCGGGAAGGTTATAGTAGCAAAAGCCATTGGAATTTAAATTTTATACATTGGAAGAATCCGTTTTGTTATTAATAGACTAGGGGAAGGGAATAACTGAAAGAAAGGAAATCGATTAGTTATTCATCAAAGTTTCATTTATTCAATGACCAGAATTAAACGAGGGTATATAGCTCGAAGACGTAGAACAAAAATTCGTTTATTTGCATCAACCTTTCGAGGGGCTCATTCAAGACTTACTCGTACTATTACTCAACAGAAAATAAGAGCTTTGGTTTCGGCTCATCGGGATAGAGGTAGACAAAAGAGAGATTTTCGTCGGTTGTGGATCACTCGGATAAATGCAGTAATTCGCGAGAATAAAGTATACTTAAGTTATAGTAAATTTATACACAATCTGTACAAGAGACAGTTACTTCTTAATCGTAAAATACTTGCACAAATAGCTATATTAAATAAGAGTTGTCTTTATATGATTTCCAATGAGATCATAAAATAAAGAGATTGGAAGGAATCCGTTGGAATAGTTTAAATGGAGTTCCCTGGAGAATGAACTCTGGGAAGGTAGAGTAGAAATTAGTATGATAAAATATGATAAAGTCATCAAAATGAAGAAAGACGTTAAATAAAAAATATTTATTCCTCTTCTCCCATTTTTTTTCTTACGACAGGACATTTCGATTTTACGATTTTTCGAACAAAAAAAAAACGTCAATCCGCATTTGAGTTTGGATTGAAATTTAATTTTGATTCAATTCAATTGAAGAGTCAACCTATTTTTTTTCTGGTTCTAAGACCAGCAGCTCTAGCGGTTGACTCGCTTCTTTCAAATTGTTTCTCATTATTAAGAAAAGGTAACGGAGATAAAATACGAGCTTGTTTTATAGCAATAGTAATTAATCGTTGTTGTTTTAAGGTCAATCTATTCACCCGTCTAGATAATATTTTTCCTTGTTCGCTAATAAATCGACTAATTAAACTCATGTTTCTATAATCAATTCGATCCCCCGATTGGATCGGAGGCAAACGCCTACGAAAAGATCGCTTAGATTTAAGAAAGATTCGCTTGGATTTATCCATGGTTTGTTTATTCCTTATCCTGAAAATCCCAATCCTATTTCTTAATTCTACATCATCTTTGATCCGATCGAAATAGGATTTGGTTTGTTTATATTTATTTGTTTATGTTTATATTTATTTGTTTATATTTAATTTAATGTTTATATTTAAATAAATTAAAAAAGAAATTATATATATATATATTGTTATATATAATATGTAATTTTGCATCTTCCTTGGAAGACTGACACACGAGCGATCGGTTCGATCTATTTCTTTATCTCCCCATGAATCGTATGTTTGTAACAACAGGGACAGAATTTTCTCAATTCCAATCGACTAGGCGTATTGTGTCGATTCTTTTGAGTAATATATCTGGAAATGCCCATTGATTCCTTATTAACACGATTTCGAACACAACTGGTACATTCCAAAATAACCGTTACTCGGACATCTTTACCCTTAGCCATGAACCTCCTTTGGTTTTTGATTCACTCAATTCTTTAATTTTCCGACCCGAAGCAAGGAAGAAGAAAGGACACAAAAATAGAAGCAGGTAACTCGAAATCAAATTATGAAAGAAATATTTTGTTGCAATCAATATAGTAATAAATAGTAATGTAATAAATAATAATAGTAATGTAATAAATAATAATAATAATAGTAATAAATAATAAGTAATATAATGATTTCTAACTATATTTATAATTTTTAATTGCCGTGCAGTATTTCATTTTCAGTTAAGTATCTTGTATGATATTGTTGCCCCAACCACCGCATTTCCATTCTATTATTAATTTAATTTGAGCCTGAGCCCGAGTTCATAGTTTCACTGAGGGTGAAACCGCTTTTTCTTTGTTTTTTTTTTTTTTTTAGAAAGAAAAAGAATAAGTAAAAAAAGAAAAAAAGAAAAAACAAAGAAAAAAAGAAGGGAGGGGTAGGGATTAGTTACAGATATTTGATTGTATCTCTAATCTTCTTCCCCCTTCCCATATCAATAGCTAGAATGAAAAAAAGGGGAATATCAACGCATCCGGAAAAAAACGATTGATCTCTATCAATAAACCTGCTAAAGACCCGAACCATAGAGTACTTACTACCGGTGCCACGGAGAGATATGTTTTTAGATCTCGCATTTTAAAAACTCCTCTTTCTGTATTCGTTATTGTAATTTTATTGTAATTTGTAATACATAATGGTAATACATATATGACCGGATGTGTATATGTAGTTAATGACTTACCACTTGTACGCGGAGTTCCTAATTCAAATTGAAATGTACAAAATAGATATTTATTAAAAGAAAAAAATACGTCCATTTCCGCCTTAAATTCCTAAAAAATATTAATTTTTTGTGGTAGATTTCATATTTATTTCATACTTTATATAAGTCTTTTACCATATTATATGTTTGTTATATGATATACGAGACCAAAAGGAAGAAGGAAGAAATGATAAGATAGTTTGCGTATATCAATGTAGGAAATAAAGATGTGGAAAACAAGACAGGGATTCTCTACAATGACACTGTAGACCAATTGAAAGGGATGTAGCGCAGTTTGGTAGCGCGTTTGTTTTGGGTACAAAATGTCACGGGTTCAAATCCTGTCATCCCTACCTATTACTTATCTTCTGAGCAGTAACGAGGGATCAATTGAGATCAATTAATAAAATTGTACATACATAATTAAATAAATATTTTTTTTTTTTTTAGTATATATATATGCAAGATAAATTGGGGTTACAAAATTTTTATTGTGATAATAAAGCGCTCTTAGTTCAGTTCGGTAGAACGTGGGTCTCCAAAACCCGATGTCGTAGGTTCAAATCCTACAGGGCGTGATTCTGTGTTATTGTTAATCGCGGGAGGTCAAATTTAGGTTGCTGCTCAATTATTTTAGTGTAATTTTGACCTCCCGCGGATTAAAGGAAGTAGGAGGTCAATAAAAAACGAGATGTTAATTAATCAAAGATCCAACTGATCACCACGTCTGTATTGTAAATAGGCAGTTACGAATAATCCAGCCAAAGTAATAGGAATTAGACCTAAGACGATTCCAAATAGAAAAACTTCAATCATTTCAATTTGTTTGAAAGGGGGAAGGGAGAGGTAATATTTATCCTTAAATATTAATCTGTATTGACTATACATCTCAATGACCAAGAATTGGTAAGGGACTGGAGAATATATGAACTACCATAGAAAGATTTTTTTATAAATTGTTCATTAAATTAATTTCAAATAAGTCGTATCTTGCTCAGACCGATAAATAAAGCTGAGGTTATAGTCAAAGATGCTAGTAGAAAACCGAAATAACTAGTTATAGTAGGCATGAAAAGGCTAAATGAAATATGTTCTTTTTATACATATGTTTCTAAAGCACTTCCCTAAGTTTCAATTTTTGAAAGATACGAGGATAAACAAAAATACCAACCAATTGAAAGGATAAATTCAATTGAAAATATTTGATTCATCAATTATTATAGACGATACTAATAAAAATAGAGTAACATAAGTAAGAAATCAATTAATCATCTGTGACATTTACCCATCCCACGCTTTTGAATCAATAGATTCATCGGTCAACTGACTGAACTAATATATGTATATAACTAACTATATGTATATATAGAATATTAGAATGTATATATAGAATATTAGAAATTATAAATAAAGTAATAATAAGAACGTTTTTTATAACTTCATTCACAAAATGAAACTCTCTTTGAATCACTCTGGAATAAAATTGGAAAATAAGTTTGATTGTTTTTTATTGTATCGAAATATCGAATCCATTTTTTTTTTTTCGAACGACACTTCTAATGCACTTTTTTTTTACTTTAAAGCGAACTCAGTAGTAGTTCATTCACATAATCTCGCGATTGAAAAGAAAAAAGTATCGCACGATAAGATCAATCGAAACTGGGTTTTACATTTTATCTTTCCATATTACAAAGACCCATCTTTGTAATTAGGTCACGAAGGACCCCCTTGGGGGGCTAATAGAATAATGCGTGCATCACGAATATTTATTGTTTTTTATTTATTCGTTGTTCCTCTTTCTTTCATTGAATCTACTATTGTTACTTGTTACTGGGTGGCCAACCAATTCCTAAAAAAAAAAAAAGATTCCAACAAAAAACATCTTATACAACCACAAAACGTATGTTTTTAGATGTAACGTCTAATTGAATCGTAAGAATATGAGAATCTCCTTCATAAATTATTGGAAACCAACCTGTCGAATTCACATTTTACTTGATCTTCAGTTTCTACTGAAGAAAATCCTTATACTACAGGAATTTGAGGAATTTTATATTAAATGGTACAAAATTCTACATCGACAAGCAACAAGAAAAGAAGAAAGAAATTATCTAACACTTCATTTCGATATTGATTGTGAAATTTCATTGCTGTGTCAGAAGAAGGATAGCTATACTGATTCGGTATACTCTAAAAACACCCTTGGTACAATATTGACGATCTCACAAAGATTGGTTTCAGTAAATGGAAATTTACTGATTTAATCTTTTACGGAATCGGCCCCCCCCTGACTGTACAAGAATATGCGGAGCTCAACATGTCTGGAAGCACAGGAGAACGTTCTTTTGCGGATATTATT